CTAAAGTTGAAAATATCATAAAAATGAAAAAACGGGGGATCCCCCCACATTAATTAAGAAATAGAAATTGGGAATTTAATTTAATTTTATTATAGGATCTATTTGATATCTTTTAGAAGATGGCATGCCGCCACTCGGACTCGAACCGAGATGCTCTAGCACTGCTTCCTAAGAGCAGCGTGTCTACCGATTTCACCATAGCGGCTTGCTCGAACTCATAATAACCTATTTATATTCAATCGTCGAGATTGAACAAGTCAATTCACTCAAATAAGTTTTTTTTAGTAAAGATATAAAAAAAAAGAGTTCAAAAAAGTCAATTTAAAGGTTCAGTAGTTTCTTTAAGGTGTCTGGTTTTAGGGCTTTGACGTAGTTTAGCCGATTCTAAAATACGACTCTTGCAACGATAGAATTCTTCGATAGACTAAAAAACTTTTTTCTTTTATTGTCATTATTTCTGGTTTATCTGATTTAATAAATTCAATTTGAAACACAAACTAAATTTTATCAATGAATCTAAAATATGTCTATTTTGGATTACTCCAAATTGCCACTTGTACATATAATAATATCTCAACAATTAAGTTCTTTTATTGATTATTCATTGATTTTTCATTGGGCCGAAAATTGGATATATATGGAAAATACATTAAATATAGTATATAATAAATGAAGAAGTCAGAAAATTATCCAAAAATCTTTAACACGGAATGGATTAGTTTGAACAATTAATTAATTTGAACTAAAAATATTCTATCTGCCCTTCCTGATAAATATAAAATTTTTTCATTATTTATTCTTTTAAAGGTCGATGGGGAAAAGAAGACTCCCCACCACCAAAATCTGAATGAAAATATACTAAAAAAATCAAATAAAAAATCTTATATATATTTATTTTTTTATTTTTAGAATTTAGAAAGAAGAATTCTTTTTATAAGATTAAGAGTCTATTTCATATTGATTAGAATAGGAACTGCCAATTGTTAATTTTATATTAACTTTAATATAAAATTAACAAATTACTGAGATATTAATTACTGATCCAATTTTTTTAGTCAAATCCATTCCAAATTATTCCAATATTTTAGGACTTATTTGTTTGTCGTACAAAAAAACTTTTTGAATTCCCGGTAGAAAGAGATTTCCCTAATGACAAAGCTTTTAATGCCGCCCAATATCCTTTCCTTTTCCAAATATTTTTACGAATACGCTTTTTTGATATCGAAGTACGTTTTTTTGGAACTGCCATTTAAAAAAGAAGAAGTTAGTCATTGTTATAGTTGGATGTGAAAGACATCTATTGTTCAAAACGAATTATTATTTCTTATCTTATATTCATTATCTATTTTTTTTTCTAAAAGGTTCTCTTCATAGAAATCTAGATACGTCAAAGATCCGTGAAAATAAAAAATGACTCGAAATAACAAAATTTTGATTCCATACACTATTTGTAAAACCAAAAATTTTTGGTTTTGAACTCTTAGTTCTCGTTGTTTATATCTCATCTGCTATGGGATAGAAATCAAAAGAAATAAAGAACCTAAAATACCTTTATTTTAGTCATTCTATATTTTATTTACATGTAATAAAATACCTTGTAAACTTTTGCCTAATAAATTGAGTCTTTTTTTAGTAAAACTTGAAAAAAAAAATACACCTAAACTTTAAAACTCGAATGAGACTAGTAAAAAATCTGTTAAAGGGTATGTAGTTTGATAAAAAAGGATCTCAGTCATTTTTTATCCTTGCTCGATAAAAAGTTCATTTTAGAGCTATAATCTTATAAACTTTCCAAATATTCCTAATAAATTGTTTTGATTGAAATGGAAAACAATAAATCCCATAATGAATTAGTTAATGAGTTTAAATAAACTAACTAAAATCAAGAGGTTTTATTTCATTAGACCAACGACCTTAGTTAATCCTCTAATTCATATTAGCATCAAGTACTCTTTTTAGCCTAAAATTTTATACTTGCTGTATGAATATTAATAATATTTTTTATTTTCCTACTTTCCTATTATAAGTATTCGTTTTTATATGTCACTTGGTTATATCATTTGACCAATTGTAACTTCTTGTTTTGCATATTTGAACAATTTTGAAAAGACTCAGAATAAATACTAATAAATACTAATATAAATATAAATTATTAAATAAGTTAGTGCATATCTTTATTTTTTATTTACTTTTTCGAAAGAGCTAAGATCCGGTGAATCGGAAACAATTAATTAAGAAAAAAAACTTTTTTTATGGAACAGACATATCAATATGCGTGGATAATACCTTTTCTTCCACTTCCAGTTCCTATGTTAATAGGGTTGGGACTTCTTATTTTTCCGACGGCAACAAAAAGTCTTCGTCGTATGTGGGCTTTTCAGAGCGTTTTATTGTTAAGTATAGTCATGATTTTTTCCATAAATCTGTCTATTCAGCAAATAAATAGCAGTTCTGTCTATCAATATGTATGGTCTTGGATTATCAATAATGATTTTTCTTT